ATAGTTTGATAATCCTTCTGCAAAGCGTTTTTCTTTCAAATATCTTCATTTTTAAATTCGACTGGAATCCAGTAATGTAATAGATGACGAATAACCTTTCAATCAAACAAATAGTTAAATTAAATGATTCCCATCTTCGTATTTTGAAACTAAACGGAATACGCATGATATGCAATTTTTTCCAACCAAATTGAAATAGAGTATTTAGATGAACTAGCTCTTAACAGAATTATATATAAATATTACAATGAGGAGCAACCGACCCCTTTTTATTTGTTTCTCGCTTTACTGTTCAAAGAGGAAGTCGATCTGTTATTATGTAGATACGTATTTTATAAGATAAGAGTAAAGGTGGGCATTCAATTATATCATATTGATCGAAATTGGTCTAAACCAAATGGATGTACCAAAGTAAAGAACTCGAATTGGGGTACTATGTATATTACACATATGGGAGTTATATGTACATATATCAATATACAGATTACGGAGTGATCTACATTAAGCCATCTTTCTTTATACAGTCCAACTTTATTATTTTATAGAATAATGTATAGTAGAATTATACACTAATAGATAGTATGGTAGAAAGGTTCCTATATTCCTTTCTACCATACTATCAAATCTCATATACGTATGATTTTAATTCGCTCATTTTATTTAAGACGCGGAATTTGAATCCCTTTCCACGTCTTATTCATTTCTTCCATTATTGATAAGAACTAAGAAGTCAAGCTTGATTCAAATTAATCGTTTTGACTGACCGTTTTTACGTAAATGATAAGTAAAAAAGCAGTAGGAACTAGAATGAACAGTGCAGTAGCAATAAATGCGAGAATATTTACTTCCATAATTTCATCGTTTTTTTACTTCATAATTAATAACTCGGGATCTGATCCCATAGAGATTCTAAATCTTTATCCTGTAAATTCAATGGGAGAAATACATCCCGATGATATTGAATCGGATCAATATCATTGAATAACAATATCTGAGCTATCAAATCTATTCATCATCGAGAATGGAATAGTATAACATAGGAAGATCTTTTATCCATACGGAATAAAAACCTAAAATGGAATTCCTGATCCAATTTAGAATCTCATTGAATTATTATTCTTTATTTTATCCATTCGTTATTTTCTATAACCTACCGTCTTATTTATAGAATCATATATATAATATAATAAAGGATCATCTGGCCCATCTTCCGCTTCCATTGGTCAAAAACCCAACCAAAATAGTAGAAGTAAAATGGAAAAAATAAGAAGAAAAGATCGAATATTTTGATAAATTAAAAAATAAAAAATGAACTCTTTTTTTTTAGTTTGTTCTTTCTTCGATAGGACCTTCCCCGGAAATAAAAAAAGATTACTCATTCCCTCACTAAGAGAAGAGAGGGTCTATCTTTTCTTTGTTTGCTCTTCCTTTTCTTAATTACTTAATTTATTCCTTTTCTTAATTACATTACTTAATTTAAATATTCCTTTCTTTCCTTGAACCGGCCCTGGGACACATATATCCAAAATGAAGTATGTAGTTTGAATGATATAAATAGATTGTTTCCTATTAGTAATTTAAGTTATCAAAAATTGGAGCTAGAAAGAGGCTTTAATATGATATGAAAAAAAAGTATTTTATCGAGGTAACTATATGAAAAGTGCATTTTTTATCGTACAATAAACGAATCCAAATTTGTGTATATGCTCTAGTGAAAGTATATATATAAGTATTCGATTCCCTTCCACGGGTCAGGAGCAATCGAAAAAAACCAGACAAGGATTTCTTTTAATCCTAACTAAATAGGGTGCTACCCACAATTGTACCAATTCAATATGACTATCCCCCTCGGTACTAATTGAAGTAATTGAAATTGTCGCATTGTATTTTCTCAATAAAAAATTGAAACGGAAAAAAAAAAGGACCCTATGGGAATTAGATCCCACTCTATGCCCCTTGACAGAAAATAAAAAAATGAATTGATGGAGTCATCGGATACTAGGTCGGGACTGACGGGGCTCGAACCCGCAGCTTCCGCCTTGACAGGGCGGTGCTCTGACCGATTGAACTACAATCCCAGAGAAATAAGGTATACAGCATACATATTATTAATGATTTGATTAAGACTAGTTTAATTTAGAATTGTCGTATTGTAACAGAGAACGGAGTGATTGGTATATTAATATCCACATAGATATGGACTTTAGTGAGAACGACACGGATTACTAGAAATCCTATTGTCAAATCGTGTTAAATCAATTGATACGAAATCTTTCCAAAAAATATTTTGACTTGTTAATTCTTGTCCTATATTTTCGGATTATGATATGAATCTAGATAATTCATAAAATGAAGAATATATCGGAAAAAAACAAATAGGATATAAAATTAACCAGACGTTTCCGGCGGACAAATTTCTTATATTATGTAATCTCATGATGGATCGGTGAATTCTTGGGCCGAGCTGGATTTGAACCAGCGTAGACATATTGCCAACGAATTTACAGTCCGTCCCCATTAACCACTCGGGCATCGACCCAGGAAGAATCAAGTCTAGACTTATTGATAATACATGATCAACCTCCTTTCGTAGTACCCTACCCCCAGGGGAAGTCGAATCCCCGCTGCCTCCTTGAAAGAGAGATGTCCTGAACCACTAGACGATGGGGGCATATCTGCGATGCCCAACCGACATCATACTATATATACTCATAGTATGAATAGTTTTTTGTAATTGTCAATATAATGTAATGGTGTGACTAAATACGAATAAGTTTTCCACCTTTCCTTTCGCAATTCCGATAGAATATTTTTTCATTCATGGTTCATGAATGAAAAAAATTCTATATTCTATTTCTATATATAGATTCTATATCATTAGAATGGATAAACATTCCATTATATAGGAAATAATTATAATGTGTTATAATTAATAATTAATGAAGTATAGGATCGCTAGTGATTTGTCCGACAGAAAAGCCATTCTTCAACCTTCACGCATCGATTCACGCATTGTTAAGATGCGATATTCCTATCTTACAGCTAGGAAATTAAGAAACGATAGAAAGTTTCTTTTTTTTCTAAGAGCAGAGCTTGGATTTCAGGTACGAGTTGAATCTTTTCATTCCATACATTACATGATTTGATCACATATCAAATATCTTGGATCTATTTCAATTTGTGTATTAATCAAACGAATCTCGTTGTGATAGGGGTCAATAAAAGAAAAAAAAAAGTAATTAGGTTTTAGCCTAGACTGACTAAAAAAAAAAAAAGATATTCCCGAATGAGACACTATGAGCCTACTGTATGCACCTATGTAATGTAATATGTAGGTATATAATATATGTATATGTCTTCACATTGTCTCATTCAGGAATGGAATAAAATAGGCCCTTTTAACTCAGCGGTAGAGTAACGCCATGGTAAGGCGTAAGTCATCGGTTCAAATCCGATAAGGGGCTTTTTCCACAAAACTCTAGTTTCAATCTTCATTTTTTAGTGGATAATAGGGATATTTTTTTTATTAGAATGAGTTAATTAACTAATTATCATTATAAATATAATGAGATAGTATAGTGATTATAAAGTGTTCATTATAATGATAAATCACCCCGCTTATTGGGAAGACAACTATGTCACTACAGGCTATATTCTTACTCAACTCAGGTTTCATTATTCCATATTTTTGGTTTGAGGACATAGATATTCTACCTACTCAACCCCAATTATGAATCGCCAAATATTCCTACTTTTCCGTTATTCCAATCAAATCCATCATAAATATAAGAAATAAAAAAGGTAAGTGGACCTGACCTATTGAATCATGACTATATCAGCTATTCTGATATTCAAATTTGATAGAGATAGAATTGTAGCCTCGAAATTTTTTTTTTCATTTCCTTTAGACTACGTCGCAAGAATTTAGAATTTGTCGATATTTCCGATTCAATCTTTTTTGGATCCTCCCTAAGAATAAATTATTATTCCGTTCCTCCACTCCTCCACGCGAAACGTTTATTCTGAGTCACAAAATAAGAGACGTCTATTTTTGAATATCTTTCTTTGATTCAAAAAAAAAAGGATCGGTTGCTTATATATAGATTTTTTTATCTATCTATATCTATATATAGATTTTTTTTATCTATCTATAGTTATAAATATAGATAGATCGGGTCGTGGCTTTATGTACCAAATATTTACATATTGATGCATCCTCTATTTTTGTTTCGACAATTGGATGGATAACGAGAACGGATACTAGAAATAGAAAGATATTTGAATTTCCAGTCCACTATCCACTATATAGTATATAGTATTTAATTTACTATTTGATATTGCATATCATATTTCATTTAGAGACAGGGGGAAAATAAGGAATTTCCCCTCTTTTTCTGACAACAACAAGGTAAAGTAAATAAGCAAATAGTCCATTTTTTGGCTCGAATCATTCAAAAATATATTATACTTTGTAGTTTTCGATTCATCTGAAGGAAATATAAAAGAGAAAGAAGACAATAAAATAAAAAAAATGAATTCAAATTTTAAAGTCATATCATATAAATTATATAGGGTACTGTAGTCGTTTAATATACTATAGAATAGAAATAAGTTGGAAGAATCCATAGAGATATTTATTGATTGATCTTTTCTCAATATCACAAACAAGATCCAAAAATAAGATTAGTTGGTGGAGCGGGTGTAGATAGGAGGAGCAACTGGTGATGGGAGCAGGGATCATTTGTTCAAAGCATAGTTCTTTCAAAAAATTCATCTGAGTTGAGTGATGAGTCATAAGACAATTCAAGATTCAGATAGTTATTCAGAATAAAAGAGGAAAAAATAATAGAATCGAACTCATGGATTTACCTAGGTCGGTTTATGACTCAATAGAAACAAGAAAGAAAGGATTTTTTTCTTCGAAACCCATTGGAAGCGACGGTGGACGAGGAATCATACATAAGTGATTGAACTCTCGTATGCCCTGAAAATGCTATGAG